AAAAAGTTGCATTTCTCAAAAATTCATACCAATCTACAAAACTTTGCGAATTTTTATGCAAAAGGTTTATCGACGGTGTGAATAATTTTGATAATATATCAAAGTCTATTCCTTCTTGATTGAAAGGAATTCCTATGGCTCCAATAAACAAAGTAAATAAAAGCAATACAAGCATAGGAAATAGAATAGTATTGTCTGATTCATGGGGATAATAGAAAGTTCTTGGATTAAGTCCAAAATTTTCAACAGTAATAAAAGTTTGATTTCTTACATTATTACTAATTTTATATGTTTTCTTGCAAAAAAAAGAAGCTCTTTTCGTATTATTCATTGTTAATAATGGTACTAACCAAAAATTTCTATTAAGTTTTTTTTCTTCTTCTTTACCCCATAAAGAGATTGAATAAAAGGAGCTACTTTTTTTTCCACTGTAATTTATAAAATAAGTGTTTAAATGTCCTTCAAAAGTAAGTAAATAAATCCGAAACATATAAAATGCGGTTAATCCCGCTGTTGAACAAGCGATTATTGCAAAAATTGGCGAAAACAACAAACTATCATTAAGAATTTCATCTTTAGACCAAAAACAAGCAAGGGGGGGAATACCACAAAGAGAAAGGGTTCCTACTAAAAAGGCTGTTTTTGTAATCGGGACATGTTTTGTCAAACCACCCATAAGAATCATATTCTGACTTTTATCGGGAGAATATCCAACTACAGCTTCCATTGAATGAATAATGGATCCAGATCCTAAAAACAACAAAGCTTTTGAATAAGCATGAGTAATCAAATGAAATAAAGCGGATCGATAAGACCCCATACCTAGAGCTAATATCATATAACCCAGTTGAGACATTGTAGAATAGGCTAAACCTCTCTTAATGTCTTTTTGAGCAAGAGCTAAAGTGGCTCCTAAGAGTACTGTTATTATACCTATCGAAGATATTATATACATTATAGAAGGGATAACTATAAAAAGAGGCAGAAGACGAGCTACAAGAAAAATTCCCGCCGCTACCATAGTAGCAGCATGTATAAGAGCCGAAATAGGAGTAGGGCCCTCCATGGCATCAGGTAACCATACATGAAGAGGGAATTGTGCGGATTTAGCAATAGGACCCACAAATAATAAAAATGCACACAAAGTAAGGAATAAGAGATTTACTCTATTATTTAAAACTAAATTATTGAATATTTCGAACAAATCCTGAAATTCGAAACTGCCAGTTATCCAATAAAGACCTAAAATTCCTAATAATAAACCAAAATCCCCTACACGATTAGTTACAAAAGCTTTTTGACAAGCATTCGCTGCAATAGGTCGTGTGAACCAAAAACCTATTAATAAATACGAACACATTCCAACTAATTCCCAAAAAAAATAAACTTGGATCAAATTAGAACTAGTAACTAATCCTAACATTGAAGTATTAAAAAAACCCATATAAGAAAAAAACCTCAGATATCCTTGATCATGAGACATATAATTGTCACTATAAATAAGAACCAAAATCCCAACAGTTGTAATTAATATTGACATAATAGAAGTAAGTGGATCAATAAAGTAACCGAACTCAAAAGAAAATTCATTATTTATGGTCCAAGACCACACATTTTGATGAATGCAACTTAGAAAAATTTGTTGAATAGATAGATAGAGTGAAAAGATCATAACTATACTTAACAAAAAAATACTCAGAAAAGTCCACATACGGCGAAGGTTTTTTGTTGCTGTCGGAAAAAGTAGAAGCCCAACTCCTAATAAAATAGGTACTGGGAGTGGAATGAAAGGGATGATCCATGAATATTGATATGTATGTTCCATAAAATAAAAAATCCTTTTTTTTATTACTACTAAATAAAATTGTGATTTTATGCAGATACAGAAAAAGTGAATTAGAATTCCGTGTTATAATAATTTATATACATATATTAAGAATAGAACAAAGATTTACACGCAAAAAAATACTTAAACTTAATATTAATTAGATACTAAAAAAACTTTACCTAAAACAAAGTTATTTTATTTTGATTATTTAGAATTATTAAGGAATAAATTTGAATTATGGAATTTAGTGATTGTCTTCCAGTACACTAAGGGAGCTTTTTTTTATTTGCAAGAAAGATTATTATAATCGATATTTTTTTTTACATATGCTGTGAAGAAATCTCATAATTTTTTTGATAATCTAATCTAGCAGTATAGATTAATTAAATGAGCACTCTCGTACGGATTTCAAACGTTAAATAAAAAAAATTTAATAAAAAAAAAAAAGTAAAAAAACAGTTGGGTTTTAAACTTTTGAATGTCTTTTTTGTTTTGAAAATAATATATAATAAAATTTGAAAGAAAAAAAAATCACTCGATATGGAGTACGAAAGAATAGAATAATAAATGTCTTTGACATCCAATTATACCACTGAAAAACTTTTTTTTTCATTTTTGAATGGCAGTTCCAAAAAAACGTACTTCTATCTCGAAAAAGCGTATTCGTAAAAAATTTTGGAAAAGGAAGGGGTATTGGACATCGTTGAAAGCTTTTTCGTTAGGGAAATCACTTTCTACAGGTAATTCAAAAAGTTTTTTTGTACAACAAAATAAATAAAAAACACTATAATAATTAGAATTAGCCTAACTAAAAAACAAATTTTTTAGAATACATATAAAAAAATGTGAACCAAAAAAGGAGAAAAAAAAAGACAATATATAGATAAAAAAGAAAGGTTCACATTTTTTTAGTTAAAAAAAAAAGGGCGGGGTGGGTTCTTATTTTCCCCATCACTACTTTATAAATAAAGATCTTTGATTTACTCATTATGAGTAAATCAAAGATCTTTAAGCAAAATCAATAGGTTCTTCAAATTAATTAATTTAAGTGAAAAAAAAAAATTATGTTTGTACAATATAAAAAGATGCATCAAAATAAATATTTTTAGAATTATTTTTTTTTTCAATTTCTCTTGAGCAATTAGGAAAATCTTATTTGATTTCAAATTTCGAAGAATTTTGGCGAAGTTTTCATTTTTAGAAAAAGCTTTTTTTTTATTAATGGAACTGATAAATGCTTTTTATCATTTTTTTATCATATAAATAAAAAAAAAATGATAAAAAGCATTTAGAGTTTTGTCGTTGGGTTGAAGTCCCAATTACTTGAATTTAGTTCAATTTTTCATTGTATTCTAGAAAAAAATATAAAGGACAAAAAGTGAATTTAAATAATTTTTAATAACTCAGATAAAAAAAAGATCTTAATTTAATTAAAACCCACAAGACCTATTTAACAAGTTTTTATTCATTAAATCAATTGTAAATTCCGGGCAATTGGCTAAATTTTCATCTCGACGATTGAATAAAAACTTGTTAGTATTGTTTTGAACAAGTTGCCGCTATGGTGAAATTGGTAGACACGCTGCTCTTAGGAAGCAGTGCTAGAGCATCTCGGTTCGAGTCCGAGTAGCGGCATAAGATCTTATAAAAGAGATATTATAAGTTTTATAATCAAAATAATACCCTACTTTTTTTCTAAAATCGGGTAAAACCTAGTATTAATTTATTAATTTTTAACAAATTTTTTATGATTTTTTCAATTTTAGAGCACATATTAACTCATATATCTTTTTCAGTCGTTTCAATTGTACTGACAATTTATTTTTTAACTTTATTAGTTAATTTAGATGAAATCATAGGATTTTTTGATTCATCAGATAAAGGAATCGTAATTACGTTTTTTTGTATAACAGGATTATTATTCACTCGTTGGATTTATTCAGGACATTTTCCATTAAGTAATTTATATGAATCATTAATTTTTCTTTCATGGGCTTTTTCAATTATTCATATGGTTTCCTATTTTAATAAAAAACAAAAAAATCACTTAAACGCACTAACTGCGCCAAGTGCTATTTTTATTCAGGGTTTTGCTACTTCAGGTCTTTTAAACAAAATGCCTCAGTCTGCAATATTAGTACCAGCTCTCCAGTCCCAGTGGTTAATGATGCACGTAAGTATGATGATATTAGGCTATGGCGCTCTGTTATGCGGATCATTATTATCAATGGCTCTTCTAGTGATTACATTTCGCAAAGTCGGACCTACTTTTTGGAAAAAGAATATAAAAAAAAATTTTTTATTAAATGAATTATTTTCTTTTGATGTATTTTACTACATAAATGAAAGAAATTCTATTTTACTACAACAAAACATTAATTTTAGTTTTTCTAGAAATTATTATAGGTATCAATTGATTGAACAATTAGATTATTGGAGTTTTCGTATTATTAGTCTTGGATTTATCTTTTTAACCGTCGGCATTCTTTCAGGAGCTGTATGGGCTAATGAGACATGGGGTTCATATTGGAACTGGGATCCAAAAGAAACTTGGGCATTTATTACTTGGATCATATTCGCAATTTATTTACATATTAAAACAAATAGGAATGGTAGGGGTATAAATTCCGCAATTGTGGCTTCGATAGGTTTTCTTTTAATTTGGATATGCTATTTTGGCGTCAATCTTTTAGGAATAGGTTTACATAGTTATGGTTCTTTTACATCGAATTAAATATAAAAAAAAAGTAAAAAAAAAAAAAGAATCCAAATTCAAATAAATAAAGAATAGCATCTATATCTAACTTCATATAAGTTAAGAAATCAAATTTAGTTTTTATTAGTTTTTAGTAGTAAATCATCAAGAACCTTTTGAATCAAGTAGTACAATGATTCAAAAGGTTCTCACAAGACAAAGACCAAAGACTTCTGATTACAATTCAATTTAATGCTTTTTTTTATCTCCTGAAAACTATCCATAAAAGTAATTAGATAAAATGGATTCGACCTTGTCACTTGCTAATGAGAGCACAAAATCAGGATAAATCCCAATACCAATTATGGGTAGAAGAATGGAGATTGAAAGAAATAACTCTCGGGGTCCAGAATCAAAAAAAGAAAAGTTTTTGACATTAATTAACTTGTATCCATAGAACATTTGGCGTGACATAGATAATAAATATATAGGAGTTAATATCATTCCAATTGCCATTACAAAAATAATTAAAATTTTCGAAATTAAGAAATATTTTTGGCTGGTAATTATTCCAAAAAAAACAATTAATTCTGCAACAAAACCACTCATGCCTGGCAATGCAAGGGAAGCCATCGATAAGATAGTAAACATTGTAAATATTTTTGGAATCGAGATAGCCATTCCACCCATTTCATCAAGATAAACAATCCGAATTCTATCATAACTCGTTCCTGCCAAGAAAAAAAGTGCAGCACCAATAAATCCATGAGAGATTATTTGTAAAATAGCTCCATTAAGTCCAGGATCCGTTATCGAACTAATACCTATAATTATAAAACCCATATGAGATACAGAAGAATAGGCTATTCTCTTTTTTAAATTACGTTGACCGGGAGATGTTGAAGCTGCATAAATTATTTGGATTATACCGACTACCATCAACCAAGGAGAAAACATAGAATGAGCGTGAGGTAATAATTCCATATTGATTCGAACCAACCCATATGCTCCCATTTTTAATAAGATTCCAGCGAGAAGCATACAGGTACTGTAATGTGCCTCGCCGTGGGTGTCAGGTAACCAAGTATGTAAAGGTATAATCGGTGATTTGACGGCAAAAGCAACAAGAAATCCAATATAAAATAGTATTTCGAGTGTAACAGGATAGGATTGATTAGCTAAGAGTTCTAAATTTAATGTTGGTTCGTTCGAACCATATAAACTTATACCTAAAACTCCTATTAATAAAAAAATAGAACTTCCTGCCGTGTATAAAATAAATTTTGTAGCTGAATACAGACGTTTCTTTCCACCCCACATGGATAAAAGTAGATAAACGGGAATTAATTCTAATTCCCACATGATGAAAAAAAGTAGAAGATCCCGAGAAGAAAATGATCCTATTTGACCGCTGTACATTGCTAACATCAGGAAATGGAATAATCGGGAATCCCGAGTAACTGGAAAAGCCGCTAAAGTGGCTAAAGTAGTAATAAATCCCGTCAATAAAATCGTTCCTATAGAAAGTCCATCTATTCCCATTCTCCAGTAAAAATCTAAAAAAAGGATCCATTTATAATCTTCGGACAGTTGAATTAATGGATCGTCCATTTTAAAATTATAACAAAAAGCATAGGTCGTTAGAAGAAGTTCTAAAATACAAATGCATATAGTATACCATTTATTGACTTTATTTCCCCTATGTGGGAGAAATAACATTAACGAACCGGCAGATATTGGAAAAACAACAATTATTGTTAACCAAGGAAAATCATTCGTGGTAAAGACAAGATACACCAGGTCCAAAGAACGCGTACTCAAAAAAAATATATAAATCAAAAAATAGAATTAAATTTTTTTGAGTACGAGTACTTGTCAATAAAAAAAATAAAATGTATTCAAAATTTATTCAAATGAGGTTTTCGGTAACGTATCAATAAGCTAGACCCATACTTCGGGTTGTTTCATGCCATAAATAAACCCGAACGCTCAAAAAATCCGTTGGACAGGCGGATTCACATCTCTTACAACCAACACAGTCCTCGGTTCTTGGAGCGGAAGCTATTTGCTTAGCTTTACATCCATCCCAAGGTATCATTTCTAATACGTCTGTAGGGCATGCTCGGACACATTGAGTACATCCTATACAGGTATCATAAATTTTGACTGAATGTGACATAGGATCAATAGTTTTTTGAATGTCATAAATTTTCAATCTAGTAAACTTCTAACTGAATGATATATTAAAATACTAGATGAAGCAATGATTTCCTTTAATAGAATTTTTGTAATGAATTCTGGCTCAATTGATAAAAAATGGGGCTAAAATACTTGGATTTCTGAGATTTTCACAAATATAATCTAGTAGGTCAGAACCTATTATATATGCAAATTTCAATCTATAATTTTTTTTTATGCTACTTATTTAATAAGGTCGATTGATCGATGCGAGTTGATTTTCTGTTACGATAAATTGACGAGACTATAGCTAATCCAATAGCTGCTTCAGCGGCTGCAATTGCTATAACAAAAATGCAGAAAATATCCCCTTTTAGTTGGGAATTATCAAAAAAATCAGAAAATGTTACGAAATTCATATTAACTGCATTCAGTATAAGTTCAAGACACATAAGAGCCCTAACCATATTTCGACTCGTGATCAATCCATAAAGACCAATCAAAAATAAATAGGCACTCAAAACAAGTACATGTTCGAGTATCATTCAGCAACTCCTTATCAATTTGGATTCATTTAAATATGAAAAATAATTCACCGGATTCAATCAACTAGAATATAACAAAAAAGTACGAAGAAAAACTATATTAGGTAAAAAAAATTTTCAAATATATATCAAATATAAAAATTAATATTTAAAATATGAAGTAATATTCAATCCAATTTAATTGAATGAACGGAAAAAAATATCATAACATACACAAAGTTTTCTTTGGTCTTTACTAATTCGAACATTTTTTATTGACGAGCCACAGAAATTGCACCTATCAAAGCAACTAAAAGAATTATTGAAATGAGTTCAAATGGAAGAAAAAAATCTGTTGATAAATGAATTCCTATTTGTTGACTATTACTTATTAAATCTTGCTCTAGAATCTGGTTTAATCTTGTAGTCCAAATAACCCCGTACCATGACGTATCGAGAATAGTAGACATTAATGAAAAAAGAATAGTTGTACAAACCAACGAAGTAATCCCGTTCCCAACGGTCCACAGATTCAAATCTGTGGAATATTCTGAATCATTCATGAACATCACAGCAAATATGATTAAAACATTTATGGCCCCCACGTAAATAAGGAGTTGTGCAGCAGCTACAAAATGGGAATTTGATAGAATATACAATAAAGATATACAAACAAGAACAAATCCTAAGGAAAAAGCTGAAAATATTGGGTTGGGAAGTAAAACCACTCCCAGACCTCCTACTAGAAGACCGGATCCCAGAAAAACTAAAAGAAAATCATGTATTGGTCCAGGCAAATCCATTATATTATTAAAATAAGAAAAAAATCGAAATCCTTTTCATGACCTTATTAATTTAACCGGGAAATTCGTTTATAATAGAGTGAAATTAGAATCTAATGGATATGAATTGATGTAGATACAATTATTAGACAGTTTCTCTTTTTTTATTCTAAAGTGTATTTTCAACCTATCTATTTCAAGAAAGTAATTACGAATATATTATATTAAAAGAATGAGCCTTAATACTTAATATTATTATATAAATACAAATTTTTAATTCAATTATTTATATAATTCAAAAATTTGAAATTCTTTTTTTAATCAAATAAATGGGTTTACCCGTTTATTCTTTGAGGTGAATTCAAAATTGTTCGAATAGTGTAATCATCAATTACTGACATTGGTAAACGACCCAAAGCTATTTGATTATAATTCAATTCGTGACGATCATAAGTTGAAAATTCATATTCTTCAGTCATTGACAAACAATTTGTTGGACAATACTCAACACAATTACCACAAAATATACAAATTCCAAAATCAATACTGTAATTAAGCAATCGTTTTTTTCGAATATTAGTTTCCAATTTCCAATCAACAACAGGCAGATCTATAGGACATACTCGAACACATACTTCACAAGCAATGCATTTATCAAATTCAAAATGGATTCGACCGCGGAAACGTTCCGATGTTATTAATTTTTCATAGGGATATTGAATAGTTACAGGTAAACGATTTGTGTGGGATAAGGTAATCATGAAACCTTGACCAATATACCTTGCAGCTCGTAGGGTTTGTTGACCATAATTCATGAACCCGGTTATCATAGGAAGCATATTGTAATTATCTATGAATAATTTTATCTTTGTTTCTTTCTCTTGTTTAAAACAAATAATGAATATGTTGGATTCATTTTCAATTTATAGTGAAAAGAGTTGGAAAGAAGTTGTTAATAATAGATTACCAAGGGAAATAGGTAAAAGAAATTTCCATCCAAGATTTAATAGTTGATCCATTCTTAGCCTAGGTAAAGTCCATCTTGTTGCGATAGAAATGAACAAAAACAAATAAGTTTTAGCTAATGTAATAAAGATACCAATTGTTGTTCCAAAAATTTGATCCCTTTGAAATAGCTCCAGAATAGATATATACGGAATAGAACTATTCCAACCGCCTAAGTATAGAACTGTTACAAATAATGAGGAAATTAATAGATTTAGATAAGAAGCAACGTAAAATAAACCAAATTTGATACCTGAATATTCAGTTTGATAACCTGCTATTAATTCTTCTTCCGCTTCTGGTAAATCAAACGGTAACCTCTCGCATTCTGCTAGGGAAGAAATTAGAAAAATGATAAAACCTATAGGTTGACGCCACAAATTCCATCCCCAAAAACCATATTTTGATTGTGCCTCAACTATATCAACTGTACTTAAACTGTTAGATAATCCTAGTCGGTGATAACATTACTATTTTCATCGCTATTACAAAACCGTACATGAGGTCTTCGCCTCATACGGCTCCTCGGGGGCCATAAATAAATCTAAGGACCAGATTAGTATTATTTAGATGGATATGATGTGTTCTAAAATGGATTAAATATAAATATATCTGGGATCCCGAATTATACCAATGGAATTCTGTCTGCTCAAATTCTAAGAATAAAAAAAGCGCTTCGGAATTCATCTCATCCTTTACAAATTGGAATTTCTATTTGTTGAGTAATAACTTAATCCTTTAATAAAATACTCCTTGTAAAAATAAAAATAGGTATTTAAGCCCATCGTGGTTTTCGATTACGAAAAAGAATTAGATATCCTATTAGTTTATTATTCATGACAGAAATTTTATTTTCTTTTCTAAATATATGAAAAAAATATCCTTGTTTCATTCCTATTCTTCTTTCTGTTTTAGAAAAAAGTCGGTGAACTTATAAAAAATAAAGGATTATTTCGTTTCTGATAGTCATTACATTTATAGGTGGATAGGAGCATACTCTGAATCGGAATCTTGGGGAGTATTGTCTGATCATTTCTACTAATTTCAAGCCCCAATTAACCTTCTTTTTTTTATCTTATGTTATGCATAAATATCCTTTTCAATTTGGTTAATCTCTATTACAAATTCTTTGTGTATTTTGGTGTTTCTAACCATCCACTCACTTTTACCTAATTGCCGCGCACTTTGTAATACATGTATGTTAATCTATATAACTGATAGTAAAACCATTATACGGTTAAATATTTTTAACCCGCTTCAAGCCAGGATGACTAATCAACCAACCTTGGGGTAAAGTGATTCTTACGCTTATGTTTATTTCCGTTTAACCTTTGTACATAGGAAATGAGACTCAATTTTTCTTTTTACTGCTAATTTCTGAGCAGTTTTTTTCACTCATATATAACTATCAAATTCCTTTTATTAAGATTAACCCCAAAGATAACTATATTTATATATTCCGTTATTCGTCTAGAAGAAACGGAATAGTAAAAATAAACGTTTATGTTTCAACGAATCGCACGTAGAGATATTGATAAAACACATAGAGTTAATGGTATTTCATAACTAATCGATTGGGCAGCAGCTCGCAGACCACCTAAAAAAGAATATTTATTATTTGATCCATATCCTGACATAAGAAGTCCAATAGGAGCAATACTTGAAATGGCAATCCATAAAAAAATACCGATATTGAGATCCGCTAAAACAAGGTGATTGCTAAAGGGAATTACTGAATAACTTAGTAAAATTGAGATAACTGCTATAGATGGTCCAATACTAAATAAAGGAGGATTTCCTCTAGATGGACGAAGATTTTCTTTGAAAAGTAGTTTTGTCCCGTCGGCTATAGCTTGAAGAATTCCCAACGGGCCGGCGTATTCAGGTCCAATACGTTGTTGTATCCCTGCAGATATTTCTCTTTCTAACCACACAATTACTAGTACACCTATTATGATTCCCAATACAAGAGAAAATATAGGGACAAATATCCATATGAGTCCATAGACCTCTTTTAAAGATTCCAATCTAACAAAAGAATTTATAGTTTGGACTGCTGTTGCATAAATTATCATTTTAACGATCAACTTCTCCCATAATTATATCTATGCTACCGAGTATCGTCATAATATCAGCCAATTTCATTCTTTTAACTAGTTCAGGAAGAATTTGCAAATTAATAAAACCCGGTGGTCGGATTTTCCATCTCCAAGGAAAACCACTTTGATCTCCTATGAGAAAAATTCCTAATTCCCCTTTTGGGGCTTCAACTCTTACATAAAGTTCTTGTTTCGATAATTCAAAAGTAGGAGAAGGTTTTTTACTAATGAATCGATATTCAAAATCATTCCATTCTGGATTCCTTTTTCTATCAAAGCCTCTGCTTTCTAAATTCTCATAGGGACCCCCCGGAAGTCCTTCCAGAGCCTGTTGAATAATTTTTATGGATTCTGTCATTTCGCTAAGTCGTACTAAATACCGAGCTAATGAATCTCCTTGTTTTTGCCACTGAATTTCCCATTCAAATTCATCGTAAGACTCATAACGATCAACTTTACGAAGATCCCATGGTATTCCGGATGCGCGTAGCATTGGTCCGGATAAACCCCAATTTATTGCTTCTTCCCCACCAATAATCCCAACTCCTTCAACCCGTTCTAAAAAAACAGGATTTCGTGTAATAAGTTTTTGATATTCAACAACTTCTGTTAAAAAATAATCACAAAAATCCAAGCATTTATCTATCCAACCATAAGGTAAATCAGCCGCTATTCCTCCAATACGAAAAAAATTATGCATCATTCTCATACCGGTGGCAGCTTCGAATAGATCATATACAAATTCTCGTTCTCTGAAAATATAGAAAAAAGGAGTCTGTGCACCAATATCTGCCATAAAAGGACCGAGCCATAACAGATGAGAAGCTATACGACTCAATTCTAGCATAATTACTCTGATATAGCTGGCCCTTTTAGGAACTTGAATATTTCCCAATTGTTCTGGTCCATTTACTGTTATTGCTTCTGTAAACATAGTAGCTAAATAATCCCATCGCGTTACATAAGGTAAATATTGTATAATTGCTCGGTTTTCTGCAATTTTTTCCATTCCTCTGTGTAAATAACCCAATATGGGTTCACAGTCAACAACATCCTCACCATCTAGAGTAACAATTAATCGAAGAACCCCATGCATGGATGGGTGGTGGGGTCCCATATTGACTATCATAAGATCTTTTCCTGTAACTGGTCTCTTCATAAGTTTTTCCTTGATTCGTTCTGGCATGAATTAGATTGCTGAAAAAGAAGTTTATCAAAAAATTCAAGATCTAAAAAATTAACTAATTTACATTTTTTGAATTTAACGAGTTTTTAATTCCCGAATATTCAACTGATTAATTAATTCTTTATAACGTACTCTATTTTTTTTTGACAAATAAGCCAGCAGTCGTTGACGTTTTCCCAGAATTTTTCGTAGACCCCTCTGAGATAAATAATCTTTTCTGTGCAATTCCAAATGTGAAGTAAGTCTTCGTATCTTATTAGTAAAACTTAATACTTGAAATTCAACAGATCCCCTGCTTTCTTCTTTTTGTTCTTGAAATGAAATGAATGCATTTTTTATCATAAAAAGAAATCCTTCCCTTTTTAATATGAATTGAAAGATATGAATTTTACTGATCAGTAATAATAATGTTAGTTTTTTTGTACAAGGATCTGAATTTAATTATCAACTTCTTAATTCTTCATTTTATAAAAAAAATCTAAATTTAGATCTAAAAAAGTAGGATTCTGTTAATTTATTTATGGATCTGCTCTGATTGGTATCTATGTCATTGATTAAATTAATATCATGTATAAAGATTGAATTTAAAACAATCCCTCATATTTCATACAGTTGTTTTCATATACCGTAACTTAATATATTATATAAAAAATATAAAAAGGATCTATCATTAATGAATTGGAAATCGCGTATACATGTGTATTCTTATCATACTGAAATGATTTCCGTTAGTAGTATTAAACCAATAGCGATTCATACAAGCTAAATCTTCCAATCTAAAATTGGGCCAAAGAAAGGATTTGAATTTAATTAGGTTATTTTTATCCTTAGCAAGATCCTTTTTTTTATACAAAACTGTGGTCAAGTTTTGAATATTCTTATTAAATCTTGAATTTCTATCCCTCGCATTTTTTTTTTTTAAGTTGAAACAAATTAGAATTCGAAATTCTCTACGTCGTTTAGGGGATAGAATATTTTCAGGGACAAAGAAATCATAATTGTTTTTTTTTCTATTTACAGTTTTGTTTTGATATTTTATAATGGATTTTTCAATTTTTTTTTTATCAATATAGCTTTTTTTTTTGTATCTTTTACTTATTTTGTGTTTATTTTTATGAACCAACGAAATACCTATGGTTCTATATATAATAAGTTGTCCATCGTTTTGTACAGACAAACGGACAGGTTCAATAATCAATATTCCTTTTTTCATTAATTTTGCAAAAGTGAAATTCTTCTCAATCATTAGAATGTCTAGGCTCATCTCTCCTCTTTCAATCGAAGATATCGCTATTTCGTTTGGATTTTGTAGTCTAACCAAGAGACAGTATACTTTTACATTATTGAGAATTTTTTGATTAAAAAAACAATTCCATCGAAATTGAAAACGTGAATATCTTGTGAGAAATAAATCAAGTTCCGCTTCTGTATTGCTTTTGTATTGTTTTTTATTTTTACGTTTTTTTATCATTGATTCTTCATAATTTTCTTCAATATTTTTTTCTTGGTTTGATAGAGCTGATTCGGGATTTCTTTTTTTTTCTTTATCTGATTCAAGCTCTACTTGACCGGCCGATTCTTTTTCTTCTTTATTTAGATTATAAAATAGAAGGGATTTTTTTTCATTTGATGGTATAAAACCCTTTTGAGTGATCTTTTTATTAACATTTATGTTTTCATTAAAATTTAAAAGAAGTAATTTGATTGGTATGACCCACGGCTTCATTTTATATGTACTAGAAAATAAGAAAAATTCTGGAAGGAAAAAAAATGCAAAATTTGTTATACGACGATTTAGTATTTCTTCATTCATTCCCATCCAATCAAAAAAGAAACTTTTTTGATTGGCAAGGCCCGTCTTAGTTATTTTATCAATTCTTTGATAATTCTGAACTTTAGTATTAATATATTTTTTTTTACTCTTGGTATCAACCCAAGGTTCAATATTTACTTTTTTTGTAACCAAAAAGTTTATAATTCTCCAATCCAAATATTTTCTATGCCGAATTTCCCCTATACCCCGAATATTATATTTTTCTAGAAAACAAGAGACTAAACAATTATCTAGAGCAATGCCTATAGACATGTCAAAAAATTTTTCTGTAGAATTAATAGATTTGTAGCAAAAAAGATTATATATAGAATCTTTTTTTAAATGATGTTTTGGATTTAATAACGAGTTGGCCTCAAAAAAACTTTGTTTTTTGTAATTATCAAATTTCTTTTTTTCATATGAATCCTCTTTCGTTAAACTTGGATTTAGAACTAGAGAATCTTGGTTTATTTTCTTTTTCCATTTTTTGGTTCCTAATCTAGCCCACGCAATCTGAGGTAATTTGTATTGATAATTACTTCGTAACCAGTTTTTCCATTGATTTACTTCGGAATTAAAAAAGGTTTGATCTTTCAATTCATAATGAAAGATTCCTTGTTCTTGAAAAAAATCCTTTATTTGATTCTTAATAAAAAAGGATGTTATGCATATGTTATATTCAAGAACAGCCTTTAATTTAGAAAAGTTACTAACTTTAATTTGTAATAATTTGTAAAATACATATGCTTGTGATAAAGAGCATAGGTCATAACTAATTTTTTTTTTATTGGATATTAAATTTTTTATAGTCGAAATAAAATAAATAGTATTTTTTTTTTTATTAATTTTTTCTCCATTTTCTTCAGTCTTGTAAATATATTTATCAAGAA